GTGCTCTTTCAGTATTCAGTAGTGTTGGTAATTTCTTTTTTATAGTTAGTGTTCCGCCAGTGGGATAAGGACAAATCCGAGATCAAATAGAACCGCAACACCCCCGAGGGTCTTTTCATCAAATTACATAAGAGAGGGACAACATGCTGTCCCAGGAAATGAAGACAAATTTAGTTATTTTAAAAATATGTACAACAGCTTGGTCGAGCTAGGGCTAGATTGGATCCAAAATAACGTATGAAAGGATTCTGGTCTCTAACGTAGAAAACGATCGATCAAGTCATTCACTTCGCTAGGTCTTTCTATGCTTTCCAGTTTCCTTTCCCATGTGGGCGCTGCCACATGCTTTTGATCAATAGAGGAGCAGGAAGAGGAGGCAGATTTTAGATAGAAGAATGATGATAGATTTTTTAGCTTTATTGAGAGGGGTACTAGGGGTCCGTAGAGGTTGCTGCGAGGGGGGACAGGTACCCCCTTCAGGAACAATTACTACTACTACCAATATAAATATAAAAAATATGTGTTGTGTTTTCTCGTGCTGTAATTTGAAACCGGACGGAGACTCTTTACATAGTAATGAGGCACCTGCAACCCAAAGGATTGGGGACCCCGCCTCTTCCACACTTGTTGAGGCGGATCCGAGTTTTCACTCGGCTAAGGGGGAATTAAGTGCCCCACTTTCTCAAGAAATGGTCTACCACCTTGCTGCATTTGAATCAGTCCCCAGAGGAAGAAAGGTGTGTGGTCCATTCCGTCATCAGCTCTTAGGAGATGCAGTAAAGGATATCCAGCTAGGGGGCAAGCACCTTTAACAAGCAAGTAGCTAGCTGAAACCTTACTTAACAGCAAGGCGCGAAAGTCTTCGCCTATAGCTTCTACTTCTACTTAGCAGCCCAAATACAGTACCCCTTTAACACACAAGTACGCTTCCGCTAGTACAAAAGTAAACCACCTTCTCATGTCTCCAGACCTTCTATTAACGGGGCTTTTGAACTATAGCAAATAGCCCATTGGTTGAGCTTTGCTCTATGCTGGCTTAACTCTTCCTATGCCTTTTCGAACAGGAAAGCCTAAGGAGCAAATAAAGCCTTAGCCCAATCCACTTGTTGCCCGCTTGCTTTCGCACCTCGCTTCCGCATCTACTTAGTTAGCATCCTAAATCAACCTACCCCTGCTTTTAGAGGCTAGTACACAAGCTACTAAAGCTAGTAAGCTAGTATACTAGCATTTGCCCGATTGCTTTAAGAGAAGCTTTACCTCCTTTCCTGTCCAAAACTATGGAACTCATCTTCTAAGTCTATTTTCTAGATCAGAACGTGAACTCTGAGAATAGGGGTATAAAAGTTAACCACGATCCATGACCGCTAAACAAAAGGAGTCCTTTACTAAGTAAGCTAGGCAACCGTCTTTACCCGCCTCAACCGATCTTAGCTCGGACATGCCAACAGCGAATACTTACTCCTTGACCTGGGACAGCTGATCAAAACTTAGAAGATTAGTAGATGAATTCCCTGGTTACTTTCTTTACAAAGCCCCGCATGAGCAAGCCAAGCTACTCATGCCAAGCAGCTAACTTCGAGACAATGAGAAATGTTAAGAGTCATGAGAGATCACCATTGCTGGCAAAAGAAAGGCCGAAAGAAAGTTCGATGGGGAGCCCTGTTCTCTAACCATCCAATTGGTCATAGTCTGCCAATAGGGCTAAATAAAAAAAAAGCACCTAAGGATTTTCTGCCAAAGTCCTTCATTAAGTTACATAGTTTTTTTTTTTACATTAGGACTCTCTTTTCTTTAGGCAGTCCCGTGAAAGAAGTTCTCCCTCAAGGGGAGTTATTCTTCTTTCATAAGAAAGCCCCTTTATTAGTAAGGCGGCCCAGTAAAATTGAGTACCTTCAACCTCCTTGTTTGTCACTTAAAAGGTAAGAATAGGCATACTGTTAGCAAGAAAAGAAGGAGCTCTTGTTTTTATAGAAGAAGCAGCTAGTTCATCGGCATCCGTTGTCGTTGAATGAATAAGCGATGTTATTTTATTGCTCTTGTTGGCATGGCAGTTAGTTCGATTCAGCAGTGACGAAAGGATATCGTATTCTAATGATCCCGGCTGCTTAACGAAATGCTCTTTCTAGGTCTTTCGGCATAGAAATAGAGTAGGCTGGGATGACATATATATAGTGAAGTTCGAAAGGGCTTAGAAGCATAGAACTCACTTGACTGAAACTGAAAGTAGGAAAGATCTAATTCCATAAGAAAGGACGTAACCTAAGGGGAATGACGCGAGAGGGCACCCAGTCTTCTTTCTTTAAAGAAAAGGATAAGGGCAGAGACCTTTTTAATTTGATAATAGCAAGTCTAGTCCAGGTTTAGGAGCACATCCCCGGTTGCAAAGGAAGAAGGAAAAAGTGCGGCAGCTTTAGCTGCTTGTAGAACATTGTCTGAAGAGCTCACTGAAATAAGGTTTCCAGCTCCTAGGATCGATCCTTGCATTCAAATAGGGGAGCTGCTCGATATTTTCTTTCTCGGTTGATACCAGCACACAAAGATCTTCCCTATGAACAGGAGGCAAGATTTCCGCAGCTCTCTTCACTTTGACGATGATCCTAGTGTGAGTGGATGCGTAGTTTGAAAGTATTTCCACCTGAACCAGGGTCGTGCTTAACCTTTTTCTGGCTTACGTTCCGGAGGTCCACATGGACTTAGAATGAGGAAGTAAAGCATCGAATTCAATGTGTTCAGCATGGATTTCAAGATGAGGAATAGCACAAAAAAAGAGGAAGCGTCCGGCATTAGAGATGGCTTCAGACTCGACCTGAAAGGTGCCAGTTACATCTATTGGACCAGACGGAAATACAAGCTTTCTTGTACCCAAAGGGGCTGGACATGAACTCCATTTTCCCATTGCATGCGACAACTAGTCGAGAAAAAAGGGAAGAAAGCCTAAGCGAGCGAGACAAGAAGGAATTAAGGAGCTATTCCCTTAGTTTAGTGGCAGTAGCATCTTTCTTTCGAACATTCGGACATTGTAGACTCTCCTCCTTATAAGGACTGGGAAACAAAGACTATCATTCCCGGATAACTAGACAGTCTCGGAAGATATCTTACATGGAGGGTCTCCTGTAAGCCTTCAGGTCCTATAAAAAAATGGAGCTTACCGAGCTGAGGGTTTATGGAATTGATAAATAGATGTCCTCCCAAGGCTGTATGGAATAGAATGAAGGATTAGGGTTCTTGCGGGAAGAAGGACAAACCGGGCCCCTAGTGGTCCTTATCTTATCACGCCACACATGGAGACATCTCAAATGGGTAAATTGGTTTGGGAAGACGGGGAAAAACATCCATCGTTTAGGTTTCTGAGTAGCTAAAGTTAAGATAGAATAGGTCATCACATATCACATCCTGGGGTTGAAGAATGAGCTGCTTTTTAAAGTAAATGGCAAGCAGGAAGGGGAGTAGTAACGTCGTATTATCCAGAATAAGCAGTAGCAGGCCAGGCACTGGTCTTTCTTTCTATCTTATTGCAGTTCCCATAAGGAATTTCCGAGCTTTTCAAATAATTGCTTTTCTCTTTCTTCCATAGAGAAGGAACTTCTCCTTAGACTTTTTGAGCTTTGGCTTTGGTTTGGACCTGTACTAGTCCGAGAAGTGAGAGCACCAGGTTGGAAGATGCCGGTTCGAGAGGACCTGGAAGAATGCTAGTAAGAAGGAGGCCAGTTTGCTAGGTTGTAGATCTTCTCCCTTATTCTTTATAGAGGAATCCCCTAAATTCAAATAATATCTTTCTCTGCGCCGTCAAAAGCCTAATTGAGACAAATCAGCTCTTACAGTTCTCCGGTCTTTGCTCTTGAAGATCCGCTCTTGAGAACCTCTATCTCTTTCTTCAAAGCCTCATTCGAAGCCAGTCAGTCTTACAGTATATTACCCGCAAGTTCATCTTCTTTGATAGTCTTAATATCCTATCCTTTATATAATATTAGTCAGCCTCAGCAATCCAAGTTCCAGCAGGTTCTCAAACTTCAGAGGTGGCCTTACTTGGTGGAGCTCAATCCAAAAATAAGCGGCAAGATGGAAATTTCAATCAACGAAAAAATGAGTCTTGGCTAAGCCTTAGGCTAGTGAGTCCAAAGAGGCAGAGTCAAAGCAAGGACTTAGAGTTAGCAAACTGGCATACTTCACATAATAAGTAAAAGCCGGAAAGCAGGCAAAGTCTAGTTGCCTATTCGATTCCTTAAGTCCCAGATGTCATCTTGAAGATTTTCCTTCTTGTCCTGCTCCGCCATGAAGAGAGAACAATTGGGAGATTGAGTCCCCCCCGATAGCTCCTTTCCACCAGCTGTCCCTCTTTGTTGTGCGCTTACCGGAGAGTGGGACGGAGACCAAGGTATAGAAGGATGTCCTCTGTGAAAGGCCCCTTGGAATCCAAGGATACTTGATATTCTCCTTTCCTTTTTCAAAAAAGTGGTGGAAGGCAGTCCCGAGACTCTAATAATCAGTGGACTGCTCGCCGCATTGATTCTATCTTTATCCCCGGATGGATATTGATAGATTCCTAGTACCGACCTTACTTCAGGGTCGGGGTCAGGAAGAGAAAAGATTCGACCTGGTTCAGGTTCACCTATATACCATTAAGCAAAAACGAAAGCAAGTTTAGGGTTAATTTAGCTATTTCCCGATCTGTCTTTTGAAAGGAACCCAACTCAAAGCATTCAGTCTCAAAGGATCTCATCGGGAAGCACTCTGTCCAGCAGCCCATGTTCTACACTGGCTTAATGGCTTGGTGGATGTCTGAGAGAGAGAGGTTTCAACTCTTATCACTCTTTCTTTGACGGCCGTTTGAAGACCAACCAGCACAAGAATTGAGTTCTAACGGAAGCGTCAAGACTTTTGACCAAAACGAGGTGCAGGATCAATAAGCAGCTCAACCTATTCGCAATTTAACTAAACCTGAGAGAATTTACATCGGAGAACAGGCCAATGGCCCAAACAAACAAGAAGAAAAGATAGGGGTCGGCCAACAACTGGCACGCTAGCCTCCCATCGACTAGGGCCAAGACAGGTAGAGGAGGGAGGTACGAGCTTCTTCTTTTTTCTTTTCTTATACCTTTTCCTTCTCTTCCTCTATCTCTAAAAGGGCAGGGGCTGCGGTGAATAGGAACTAAACTTTCTTCTCGAATGGGTATAGTAAGTGTGCCACGAGTGCTCCGCTTCTGCTTCTCTCTAATAACGAAAAAATAACTTTTTCAGAAAGCAAAGCTCAGTCTAAGCTATCTAAGCTAGAACTTAAGGCCTACCTCTTTTCCGGGGATACCCCACTTCCTGGTCTAGCTTCACTAACTGTATTCACAGCTTTCCATATCTCGGAACCAGATCTACTTTCTCATCGGCATTCTCTAAATGATTTACGTTATGGTCTTGAACTCTCGATATATCATATGTAATGACAGATCGAGGTAAGCTTGTCTTTTACGTCATATGCTTTCCTGAAGGGCTCGGGAGCTAGGTTAAGACCCTTTTTAGACCCTTAGTACAATACCCTAGCACTCCCGCCTCCTCTTCAGACGTGTCTTCGACAACCTGGCGGTTGTTCGGTCTCCGCTTTTGGAGGCGGGCGCCCTCTAAGTTGACCACCCTACCCACTAATGGACTATGAGGGGGGGGCAGGCGAACGGGAACCGACCGAGAACCCGAACCGCTTGACTGACTGACCCCTTCATACATACTCGATTCATTAGGGTCGGGGATGGATGAAACCAATAATCAAATAAGTGAAAAAAATCGCGCAAGCGAAGCCGGGAAACGGACCGCAGCGCAACGACTAGGACTCGTGTAGGAGGAGTTTTGAGCGTGAGCTACCACTCATGCAGCGGCAAGGACCCGCTACTCTCGAAGGGGCCACCAACCGCCCGAATCACTGTAGTGTAGCAAAACCTCCCTTTACTCAATGGATAGCGCTTATCCTCTTTCTATCAACAAAATGGAGGAGAGGTCTTTTCTTTATGGAAGAGGCCTTGCACCTAGGACTAATTAGGATCCAGAAGAATGGGTCTAGGCTTTCGAAAAGATGAAGATGCAAAGGGTAAAGAGAAAAGATATGTCTTTTGAACAACCAACCTGACATAAGGATTCTAGCTCGCCCAGTTAGAGCAGATGGAGGTTCTCGGACGGGGAAAAGCGGCACTCGACATCTATTAAACAACACCAAGAACAAAGCCATACATGCCCTCGGGAGAAACTAGTGATGATTGCCATGAATGCAGCCCTCGAGGACGTGTACAAGAAGGTCTTTGCCGATTCCTATCAACCAACATGATGCACCTCTCAGTAGAGGGCATGAAAACGCCGTGGAGACTTTGACCGAATGAATAGGTATCAATTGATAGACATTTTTCTTGAGGAATAGAATCCAGGATGAACGAACGCTTTTTTCGTTCGCTATGTGCTGACTGGATGCTCGCGTGATCGATCGATGGACGGGGGAATTGCATGAATGACGAGACCGGCCCCCATCTTTAATCTTAAGTAAAGTGAAGTCAAATCAATGAAGTGAACAGCCCAACCTCTTTGTTTGAAGCTTTGCTTCCCCTAATTCCAAAAAACAAGAAATAGACACTCTAGTTATAGTATAGGAAAAAGCTTCTCTTTGATTGATAGCGGGGGGGTTCAGAATGAATATGATCGTAGATAGAGACTAAAACCTGTGCGGGGGCGGATGTAGCCAAGTGGATCAAGGCAGTGGATTGTGAATCCACCACGCGCGGGTTCAATCCCCGTCGTTCGCCCATCAATAAAAGGGGATGATATGATGAGAACTTAGTGTGTAATCTGTCATACCGGGCTGAAAGTCAAGTGCCGGCATCAACTTAGCGTGAGCTAGGTTGGTGTCTCTAGGTTCACACGAGGGCACTGTATCCTTCGCAAGAGGGAGCATCTGAAATAGGTCCTCTGATGATGGCAAGTGGCTCATCCGGGAACAGTTCCCCGGGATGGACTTCGTTACTGGGGAGCACCTCGCAGGAACCGTCTTCGCCCAAGGGCGTGTGGACTCAGTTTGAGCAAGAAGCGAGCTCGTCTGCGTCCTCTGTCCATGGGCAGAGTCCCGCCTCCAGTGCCGCCCATACAGTAGTGGGGGATACTGACCCCCTTCTTGGGGAAAAAAGAGAGAGATTGCTCAATTTAATTGGGGCCCAGTACCGACATTACCTCAACAGGGGAAAGGCTCCATGGCGGCACATAATCGACCCTGCAAACGAACTGTTTTGTGCCAAGTGTATTCTGACCGAATTGGAAACACAAAACTGTTCGGCGGAATATGAGGAATTATATGACCTTCTAATGAGTAAGCCATCCGCTTTAAATAGCCTTTTTTGTAAGTATGTATAGAGGGCGGGCTAAGATTCCATTCGAAGTAACGTAACAGGATTCGATGTTGCACCATCTTCCACTCTTCTCGGGATCATGGTCTCACCTCATATAAGTTAATAATTTCAATTAATTCATCATTATTAG